TAAAAAGTCATAGCAAATCCTGTAGCTACTTGTACCAAAAAACAAGTAAGCGTAATTCCTCCTAGACAATAAAATATGTTAACATGAGGAGGAACGTATTTACTAGTTATATCATCTGCAATCGCCTGAATCTCGAGGCGTTCTTCGAACCAATCATAGACTTTATTGAGATAGGTAAACCAAGAGGACTCCCCCCCTGAGAACCGTATATGAGAATTTCATCTCGTACAGCTCAAACAAAAACACCCAAATAATAGCTGAAACGGATATGGAATAGAAAGTTTGAAACTTCTTAATCTTTTCATTCAATTTTATCTGAAGACACAAAAGAGTAAAAATCCGAAAGCTCTTTTTTGTAGTTGTAATTATAATGCCAAAAAATCAAGTCGGCGCATTCGTCTTTATGTTGATCGTTACAGGCCTCTTGAATCTTCTATTTACCTACTTATTTCTTTTTCTTTGCTTTGATTTGTTATTTGTATGGAATGTGGCTTTATTCTTGTTTTCTTTATTTTTGATAGGAATTCTCTTGTTAAGACCCTATGAATCAATTGAAACTTCAGATTCATACCAGAACCGCGATGATTCAATAAAACCTTCAAACTAAGTCCAAAGATTCTTTGAGTAAGAACCATTGGATCATCACTTATTCAATGAATAGAATAGATATAATAAATAAAAATACAAAGAAAAGAAAGGTTTGTCCTTTGATCAAAATAAGCATAAACTAAATGAGAGTTTGAAAGAAGAAAAAATCTTTCGATTTATAAATAATATAACTCTTTCTTTGAAAATTTTTTTTGAGTCCGGCCGCGAGGTTTGAATATTAAGTATGAATCATAGTTCGAATACTTCGTGATCCATTTCATATATTCCGTGCTCCAGATACTAGAATGGCTATCCGACGGGATAAAACTATCTCGATCAAGATGACAGACCCATTTTCTGTACTATCAATAGGATCAATTATAACAAGTCGCACACTCATATTCCGGAAATACAGAAACAAATAAATTTCGCGGTCGAACTACCAAAATAGAATGGGCTAAAAAAAAGCCGAGAACTAAAAGTTTCACTTTTTGTATTGAAAAGCGAGGCTTCGTGGTTCTTGTGAATCTAATTCAGTGAAATTCCATCCAGTAAAACGGAAGAATTATAAATCTCCAAAATAATAGATAAGAATATCGCAAATAAAGCCATTGCGACACCCATCAAAGGAGTCGTTCCCCATCCAGGGGCTACTTTACCATATTCCGAATTCAATGGTTTCAAAAAATCCCCTACAACAGTTCGTCTTGGACCAGATCTAGAACTACCCTCAACGGTTTGTGTAGCCATAAATCTTATTTTTTATTCAGTGAGATCTGTTGACTTTGTATATCATTCCGCTGTAAATAAACGATCTTATCATAGATCCATTGTGATCTTGAAATTATATAATAATGGAAACAGCAACCTTAGTCGCCATCTCTATATCTGGTTTACTTGTAAGTTTTACTGGGTACGCCTTATATACTGCCTTTGGGCAACCCTCTCAACAATTAAGAGATCCATTCGAGGAACACGGGGACTAATTGAAGTAATGAGCCTCCCAATATTGGGAGGCTCATTACTTCAATTGAGATAATGAAAAATCATTTCATTTTTTTAGTTGGAACTTTAGGCGGTTCTCGAAAAAATATAGCGAAAAAAATTATCCCTAGAGTAGATACTAAGAGGAATGTATAAACCAATGCTTCCATAAATTCGATCGTGGTTTACAATTATAGCTTCCGTACCTGTTTATTTGGAATCATCTCCCGAATAAAATAAAGAAAGAACAAGAATCAAAGAAAAGGCAGCGATTTTAACCAAGATTTTTCCAGCAGCCTATGTCAAATCACAAACAGAAAATAGAAGCGAAAAATAAGAAAGCAATCTTGCATCAGACTACTTGTCTTCTTGTAGTTGGATCTCCAAGTTTTTGGAATGCTCCAAATTCCACTTGAGCATCCAAATCTGGATCAATACCGGCAAAAACATCTCTGAACAGGGTTCTAGCACCATGCCAAATGTGTCCGAAGAAGAAAAGCAAAGCAAACGAAGCATGCCCAAAAGTAAACCAACCCCTTGGACTGCTACGAAAAACACCATCGGATTTCAAAGTAGCACGATCTAATTCAAAAATTTCACCCAATTGAGCACGTCTAGCATATTTTTTCACAGTAGCAGGATCACTATAACTCACTCCATTGAGTTCGCCACCATAGAACTCAACAGTTACACCTACTTGTTCGACACTATACTTTGATTCTGCCCTTCTAAAAGGGACATCCGCTCTAACAATTCCGTCTCCGTCTACCAAAACAACCGGAAATGTTTCAAAAAAAGTAGGCATACGACGTACAAAAAGTTCACGCCCTTCTTTATCTCTAAAGATAGGGTGTCCTAACCACCCAACGGCTATTCCATCCCCGTTGTCCATTGAACCCGCTCTGAATAATCCTCCTTTTGCCGGATTATTGCCAATGTAATCATAAAAAGCTAATTTTTCAGGAATTTTAGACCAAGCTTCTGATAAACTTTGATTTTCGGCTAACCCAGCACTAACCCTTCGATATATTTCTTGCTGGAAGTATCCTTGATCCCATTGATAACGAGTAGGACCAAATAATTCGATGGGGGTAGTTGCTGAACCATACCACATAGTTCCAGCAACAACAAAAGCTGCAAAAAAGACAGCAGCTATACTACTGGAAAGGACGGTTTCAATATTTCCCATACGTAATCCTTTGTATAAACGTTGGGGTGGACGGACACTAAGATGGAATAAGCCCGCTAATATGCCCAATGTTCCTGCTGCAATATGATGAGAGGCTATTCCTCCCGGAACAAAAGGATCAAAACCTTCCACGCCCCACGCTGGATTTACAGGTTGTACCTTGCCAGTTAGTCCATAAGGGTCGGACACCCATATTCCAGGACCATACAATCCTGTTACATGAAATGCGCCAAAGCCAAAGCAAGCCACTCCTGAGAGAAATAAATGAATTCCAAAAATCTTGGGCAAATCCAAAGAAGGTTTTCCTGTGCGCTCATCACAAAAAATTTCTAGATCCCAATATACCCAATGCCAGATAGCTGCCAAGAAGCACAAGCCAGAAAACACAATATGTGCTCCGGCCACACCTTCGTAACTCCAAATACCCGGATTTGTTATAGTCCCCCCTGTAATACTCCAACCGCCCCATGAATTGGTTATTCCTAAACGAGTCATGAAGGGTATAACGAACATACCTTGTCTCCACATTGGATCAAGAACGGGATCGGAGGGATCAAAAACGGCTAATTCATATAGAGCCATTGAACCGGCCCAACCAGCAACCAGAGCCGTATGCATTATATGAACAGAAAGCAAGCGACCGGGATCATTCAATACGACAGTATGAACACGATACCAAGGCAAACCCATGGAAATACCCCTTTATCAACGAAAAATAGACACTATGTAACTTTATTGCATTGGAATACCTCCCCTTTTCGGTGGATTCTTTCGGAGAAAGGATTAATATTTGTTCTATTCCATTAGTAATAAGGGAAGAATTCGGCTCAGAAGAAAAAAGAGAAGCAGATCTATTCTATACCCGATAAGTATCAATACGCAATGGGGGTTGATCCTATTTTTTATGAATGAATGCATCCCTATTTGTTCATCATTCAAAGGACCTATTCGTAAGAATTCTCTTTCATTCGTTCCGTCTTTCTTTATTTTATGGCCTTATTCTATCTATGTATAAAATATGATAGTATAAAATCTGATAAAGGCCAATATTATTAAGACCATTATTACGCTTCCACATCAAAGTGAAATATAGTATTTAAGTCTTTTTCCTTCCTTTAATGCCTATTGGTGTTCCAAGAGTTCCTTTTCGAAATCCGGGGGAGGAAGATGCAGTTTGGGTTGACGTATAGTGCGACTTGTCAAATATATTGGGTCATATGGGATTCCCCCGTTCTCTCGCCCGATCGAGATATCCTCTGTTTCGCCCAAAAAAGATTGATTGAATTATCAAAAATTTGTAGCGTGAAGTGTAATGAAGTGCAATTAGAGATCCATTTCATTTTTTTGGGGGGGTATCCAGATTAATATTTTCAATTAGAATGATTTATGGTTGGCTTGGTTGGACCGATAAAATGAAGTATACAGGCTCCGTTTAGAAAAAACCCAATTGGTAATATATTTATGATTACCACCTATATCATAATCATAATTTTTTTTTTTCTTTTTAAATTATAAATATAAATAAGAGCGATTTCAAACTGTTAATCAATCGAATAATATGAGAAATACGTTGAATATTTGGCGGAAAACATGAAAGAAAAGGGAATTAAATTAAAATAAAAAAGTAAATGAAATCATAGCAAAAAGACGTGGTATTGGGTCATTTGTCCTATATGCGCAAATCAAAATCGGGCAGATCTTTACTCGGAGTAGAGCATAAACCTAAAAAAATTGAATAAAAAATTGACGAAACCCATTCAGGAACAAGAAAATGACATCGTGATTTGGATTGAATCCCAATGAAAAAAAAATAGATCAATGAAAAGTTTGTGCGATAAGTTTAGCGAATTTTTTCTATATTATAGGTATAGGAAAACGGGCCAAAACTCATCTTTCTTTAATTTAATTTTGAATTTCATTTTATTTAAAAAATGTAAGAAAAAGCCCCTTCATTAGAAATTAGAAGTTAGAAAGGGCCCACTAGGAAAAACGAAGGATGGCTGGAATCTACACATTGATTTTTTTTCGCAATCTTTGTTGAACCGTATGCATCAAAAGGTGCCTGTACGGCTACTAAGGGATACAGTTTTATCCTAATCAACCGACTTTATCGAGAAAGATTACTTTTTTTAGGCCAAGAGGTTGATAGCGAGATCTCGAATCAACTTATTGGTCTTATGGTATATCTCAGTATAGAGAATGATGCCAAAGATCTGTATTTGTTTATAAACTCTCCTGGCGGATGGGTAATACCCGGAGTAGCTATTTATGATACTATGCAATTTGTGCAACCAGATGTGCATACAATATGCATGGGATTGGCTGCTTCAATGGGATCTTTTCTCCTGGCCGGAGGAGAAATTACCAAACGTCTAGCATTCCCTCACGCTCGGCGCCAATGAGTTTTTTTTATTTGATGGAAAGAAAAAAGAAGACTATGCCTTCGCCATATGAAATATGAATTAGTAAGTAATAATAGCATGGCACTTCGAATTCGATATGAAATTTTTTTTTATTTCTTTTTTTTTTCAAAATAAAATATTAGATTATGTATCGAAAGAGTAGTATGAGAGAAAGGGCATTTCCAATTTTATCTTAGCTGTCGTGGGCCCATCTCAGCGTCACAAACTTTTTTTTCTTTTCGCACCAGAGGCTATTAACAATATTTATGTTATAAATATGTTATAAAAGAGTACAAAAAAAAAGACTATTTTTTTCTTTCTTTTTTTTCAAAAAAAAAAAAAAGAAACTTTGGGATTGCTGAATCACAGACGAAATAAATATATAAAGCAACGGGGCCATCATAGTATTTTTTAACTTTTCCGAAAAAAAAGAAGGGTGGTAATTGGATTATTTATTGATCTGGGTCTAATAGACCTTATATTTTCTCTTTTTTCTTTCATCGAAAAAAGAGAATTCCATTGTAAAGCCGTATGCAATGCGCAAAAAATGCCTGTACGGTTGTTCAATTCTATCTTTTTTTCTTATTATTCTTTAGCTATTCTTCTCGCCTCATTATGTGAGTTAGAAGAACCTTTTTTTATGTTATATCATCAGGGTAATGATCCATCAACCTGCTAGTTCTTTTTATGAGGCACAAACGGGAGAATTTATCCTGGAAGCGGAAGAACTACTGAAACTTCGCGAAAGCATCACAAGGGTTTATGTACAAAGAACGGGCAAGCCCTTATGGGTTGTATCCGAAGACATGGAAAGAGATGTTTTTATGTCAGCAACAGAAGCCCAAGCTCATGGAATTGTGGATCTTGTAGCGGTTAAATAACAAATAGCAATAGCAACGATTTAACACCAATCCACAATTTAATTAAGATTGATTTAATCCCTCTTATTCCTTTCCTTCTTAACTTAAGGGGTTAATATTTTATTAATCTATATAAATTAAATAGAAAAAGAAGTAATTCATAATCATCTGGTTAGGATCGATCTAAACCAGTCTATTATGTATATGATTCAGCATGCCAACTATTAAACAACTTATTAGAAATGCAAGACAGCCAATTAGAAATGTCACGAAATCCCCTGCTCTTCGGGGATGTCCTCAGCGCCGAGGAACATGTACTAGGGTGTATGTGCGACTTGTTCAGATCATGGGCTGAGAAAAAAGAAACAATTTTTTCAGTATCAACGATCAGTACCAGTGAATAGAATGGGGTTCTTCCGTTGACTATCTAAAAAAGATAGATCTACCATATCCTTCTATTGTGTATGAAATTTATGGTTTCCATTGGCGCAAATCCAATCTTGGAATTTAAGATGAGAAAAAATTCCCCATTGGTAGCAAATGCTTATCCATTAAGCGGGGAAAATCCTATTTTAAAAGCAAAAAGATTAGGCTTCGACTCTTGCAAAGAACGGACTAACAGGGTCAGCTACCCAATTAATCCTCATACTTACATACCGTTACTGTATAAGATAGATCTCGTTGTGAAAGATCTATTACTGGAAAATTTATGAGTAGAGCCGAATAGTGTGAACTGTACAAGTTAGCAATTAAATGAAGGAACGAGCTCCGGTGTATAGAGAGGACCTCACCGTTTAAGAAGTAACCATAGAAACGATGGAACCCACTATTTATTTATCCATTTCTATTTACTCCTTTATTTTAGTTAATATGCTTTTTTTGATACCTAGTATCAATACAATTTCTTATTTCAAGGCGAAATGAAATGCCTAGAAAAAAGGAAAAATCGTGGTCGGGACGGTTATAGTAGCAAAAGCCATTGGAATTTTTATTTTATACATTGGAAGAATCCGTTTTGTTATTAATAGACTAGAAAAGAATAACTGAAAGAAAGAATTAGTTATTCATCAAAATTTCTTTTATTCAATGACCAGAATTAAACGGGGATATATAGCTCGGAGACGTCGAACAAAAATTCGTTTATTTGCATCAAGCTTTCGAGGGGCTCATTCAAGACTTACTCGAACTATTACTCAACAAAGAATAAGAGCTTTGGTTTCGGCTCATCGGGATAGAGATAGGAAAAAAAGAGATTTTCGTCGTTTGTGGATCACTCGAATAAATGCAGTAATTCGCGGAATGGGGGTATCCTATAGTTATAGTAGATTAATACACAATCTGTACAAGAAACAGTTGCTTCTTAATCGTAAAATACTTGCACAAATAGCTATCTCAAATAGGAATTGTTTTTATATGATTTCCAACGAGATTATAAAATAAGGAGATCGTAAGGAATCCACCGAAATGCTTTAAATGAAATGGGGTTCCCTCGAGAATGAACTCGGGGAAGGTAGAGTAGAAATTAATATGATAAAAAAATTCTGATAAGGTCATCAAAACAAGATGAGCGAAGACGCTCAATAAAAAAAAATTTCTTTTTCTTCCCCAACCGGATTCGATTCTTTTATTTATTTATTTTTTCTTACGACACGACAATTTTGATTATCAGATTTTTTGAATAAAGCATCAGTCTACGTTTGATAATTTTGAGTCAATTGAAGGATAAGCCTATTTATTTCTGGTTCTAAGAGCAGTAGTTCTAGCGGTCGACTCGCTTCTTTCAAATTGTTTCTCATTATTAAGAAAGGGTAACGAAGATAAAATACGAGCTTGTTTTATAGCAATAGTAATTAATCGTTGTTGTTTTAAGGTCAGTCTATTTACTCGCCTAGATAATATTTTTCCTTGTTCACTAATAAATCGACTAATTAAACTCATGTTTCTATAATCAATTCGATCCCCCGATCCAATCGGGGGCAAACGCCTACGAAAAGATCGCTTGGATTTAAGAAAGAGTCGCTTGGATTTATCCATGGTTTCTTTATTCCTTATTTCTAAAAAGAATCCTATCCTTATCTCTATTTCTAAAATCCTATTTTGATCGGATCAAATTCAAATTATAGAATTAATATAATAAATAGGATTTGGTTTGTTTATTTTATTATTATTGTTTATTTTATTTTATTATTATTTATTATTTAAATATATATAAATTCAAATTGAATATATATATAAATGTATAAATGTAATTAAATATATATAAATGTAATAATAAATATATGTAATATAAATATATGTAATAATATTAATAATATAATAATATAGAATAATAATATAAATATATATATATAAATAAAATATGCGTTATATATATAACTAATTATATACTTAATATATTATATACCTAATGTCATATTTTGATATTCTCGGGAAGGGGTGACATACGAACACTTGATTCGATTTATTTCTTTATCTCCCCGTGAATTGTATGTTTGTAACAATAGGGACAGAATTTCTTCAATTCCAATCGACTAGGCGTATTGTGTCGATTTTTTTGAGTAATATACCTGGAAATGCCCGTTGATTCCTTATTAACGCCGTTTCGAACACAACTGGTACATTCCAAAATAATCGTTACTCGGATATCTTTACTCTTGGCCATGAACCTCCTTTGAGTTTTTAATTCACCGAACTCTTCTATTTTCCGATCAAAAGTGAAGAAGAAAGGAATGAAAAAAAAAAAGAAATAAATAAAAGTTGCTAACTCAAAACCAAATCCTGAAAGATTTCGTTGCAATCAATTGCAATCAATATAGTAAATCAATATAGATTTATAGTAATAGTAAATAATAAGAATAAGTAATACAATGATTTCTAACTCTATTTAGAATCACAGTACGGTATTTTCTTTAAGTATCTTGTAGGATACTGTTGTTCCAGCCACATTTCTCTTTTCGCTCTACTAGTAATTTAATTGGAGCTTGAACCCGAGTTTCGGTGAGGTTGAATCCACTTTTTTCGTTCTACCCTCCTTATTTATTTTATCTAATTCTTATATAATTCTAAAAAAAAAACTAAAAAAAAAAGGGGGCGAGAGAGTAGTCACAGATATTTGATTGTATCTCGATCTAATCTTTTTCGCCCCGTCCCGCGGCAATAACTAGAATTAAAAAAAAGGGAATGTTAACGCATCCGGGAAGAAACGATTGATCTCTATCAATAAACCCGCTAAAGAACCGAACCAGAGAGTACTTAGTACCGGTGCTACGGAAAGATATGTTTTTAGATCTCGCATTTTAAATCCTCCTTCTTTATCGTATTACATTATGGTAATACATATATAATCACATGTATGTGTGGTTAAAGACCACTTGTATTTGTATATTTTATTTGTACCCGGAATTCCTAATTCAAAATTCAAATTTAAATGTACAATGATTCGATAGATAAGATTTTCCTTTTCTTAAAACAGCAAAATAGGTCCCTTTCCGCCTGAGAATTCCCGCCAAAAATATTCATTTATTATTCATTATATGGTTGTTATATGATATGAGACCAAAAAGAGGAAATGGAAAGATAATTTTTGTATATCAATAGATGAAATAAGGGTGTGGAAAACAAGACAGGGATTCTCTACAATGACATTGTAGGCCAATTGAAAGGGGTGTAGCGCAGCTTGGTAGCGCGTTTGTTTTGGGTACAAAATGTCACAGGTTCAAATCCTGTCATCCCTACCTATTACTTCTCCTTTGAGCAGTAAGGAGGGAGCCATTTTAGTTTTAGATTGATTAAAATGAAGCATACATAATCTACCATTTTCTCATATTATATATGATATATGATAGTATAGGTGTGCACGATGTATTGGGGTTATAAAATAAAAGAATCCTCTTTTTTACAGGCTTATTTATTATGATAAGAAAGCGCTCTTAGTTCAGTTCGGTAGAACGTGGGTCTCCAAAACCCAATGTCGTAGG